TAATAATTCAAATTGAATTTATTGAACTTTTATACTTATAAAAATACTCTATTAAATAATGTATTCTCCCGTTTTTATTCCAAGTATTCAAAATATCTCTATTCTTCCGACCGGAGTTTTATGGAAGCCCCTTATCGGATTTGAACCGATGACTTACGCCTTACCATGGCGTTACTCTACCGCTGAGTTAAAAGGGCTTATTTGATTGAATTCTTGAATGGGTTACTATGTGGATACAATATCTATATCCATATACAATCTCTATGTATATAGATATGTATATATACAGTATATATACATAAGTACATATGGTAGACTCATACTTGCTAGTGGCTTTTTATTCAATAAAAAAATAGATTTACCCAGCAAGTCTAATAATGAATTGTTTCAAGACCGAACCTAATTCCTTTTCTTTCATTGAATGAATAGATTTCCATCACAATAAAGTTCACTTACACGTACACCTACCAATTCGGCATAAATTTCAAGGTATTTCATCAAGTCCTGTGATCAAGAAATTCTCTAAAATGCTTTGCATTTTTTTAGGGGACAAGACAGGTAGAATTTTTTCATCACGCTTACTGTTTGTTAATTTCCTTCTTTTTCTTTTATTGTGAGATATTCTTATCTCATCTTAACAAAAAATGAATCAATGAATGGAAGAATGAAATCGAAAGAAGTGGAACTTAACCCCCCTTTTTTTGTTTTGGGCCAGAGACTCCCCGAAAACCCTATACTTTGTTACTTTAGTATTAGAGTATGAAAGTATTAGTATTATTTACACTTTTTTATATTAGACGAAATAGATATAGATTTCGATACTAGATTTAGATTTTTTTTTATATATCTAGTATATATCTATATTTTTCTATATCTAGATTTCTATTTTATATATAGATATAGAGATTATATAGATATAGAGATAGAGTAGAGAATGCCCATTCTAAATTCTAATGAGATTCATGAATATGAATGACGAATTAACAAGTTATCCACAATTAGGAAAAGCGGAAAGATTCCTCGGATCTAATCATACATTGACAATTTAAAAAAACTATTGATACTATGATCATAGTATCATGACGGTTGGACAAATGGGCCCCCACCGTCTAGCGTTCAGGACCTCTCTGATTATAGTATCATGACGGTTAGACAAATGGGCCCCCATCGTCTAGCGGTTCAGGACATCTCTCTTTCAAGGAGGCGGCGGGGATTCGACTTCCCCTGGGGGTGGGAGTAGGGGACTAGGAAAGCAAGTTGATCACGAATTCCCAATAGTCTTACAAGCAATCCTCCTGGGTCGATGCCCGAGCGGTTAATGGGGACGGACTGTAAATTCGTTGGCAATATGCCTACGCTGGTTCAAATCCAGCTCGGCCCAAAAATTCCCCAATCTGCCACCCCGCGCCCCTTAAAAATACTCGATACGGAGATAAAGAATCCAAATTTCTGCTAGATCCCTTATTTCTCTGGGATTGTAGTTCAATTGGTCAGAGCACCGCCCTGTCAAGGCGGAAGCTGCGGGTTCGAGCCCCGTCAGTCCCGACGGATCCACTAAATACATCAATCAATTCGAAAGGGGGCCAGGGGCAGAATTTCATTCCCCCCAAAAAGAAAGATCCCTTTTTCTTTTCTTTGTGGTAGGAGATGGGCGGATTACTCTAATTTTCGGTAGCATTATAGTAAGCATTCCAAGAAATGCCGGATCCTTTTTTTCGATTGTTCCCGATCCGTGGAATAGAATACTATATTCTTTTTTTTTTTGAGAGGGGCACACATACACAAATGGAATTCACAATCAAAAATGAATTTAACAAGATTCCCCTAAGAGAAAGAGAATTAGAAGACTTTTCTAGATTAAACAATTTCTCTTTATGACCCTGGTTTTATATAACCTCAATTACTAATTAAAAAATGGATTGCATTCAAAATTGCACACTGAGCCTTTGATATATACCCAGTGCTAATAATCTACGGAAGGGGGTAAAAGACAGAGATTCTCTTAGCAATATTAGTTTCTTTCTTGTTTTGATTTGTAACTATGTGACTAATGGAAGTGGAAGGGCAATCTGATGATACTTCATGAGATCTTTGTACATTTTGTACATAGAGTAGATTATAGAAAAAAAGAACGGAAACAGACGATAAATAAAGGAATAAAGGAATTTGGAATTGGGTCCGGAATACAAGCTGGGTTCGGTATGGATAAAAAAACTTCCTATGTTATACTATTCCATTTTCGACGAGAAATAGCTCAGATATTGTTATTCATGATATTCATCCGATTCAAAACCAGCGAGATTAAGAGGGAATTTTTTCATTGAATTTACAAGTGAAAGCTTTATCATCTCTATGGGACTAAATCCCGAGTTATTGCGAAGTAAAAAAAAGAAAAGATTAGATTATGGAAGTAAATATTCTTGCATTTGTTGCTACTGCACTATTCATTCTAGTTCCTACCGCCTTTCTACTTATCATTTACGTAAAAACAATCAGTCAAAATGATTAATTAATTAATCATTAATTTGAAATTTTAATTAAACTTTACTTCTGAGTTCTTATCAAAAATTGACGAAATAAAATGAAAAGGATTCCAATTTTTGCGTCTTAAATGAAACTTAAATGAAATAAGCGGACTAGAATCCGCAGTATTCTAATAGCTAGATCGTATGGTAGAAAGAAATAGATGAATCTTTCGACCATATGATCTATTGGTATTATTGTAGTGTATAAGGTTGTACTCTAGAATAAAGGTAGAGTCTAAATCTATATTAATATACTTAATATACAATATTATATATGTATATATTATATATGTATGTGGATATCAATTCATGTATGTGGATATCAATTCCATATATGGAATTGACATAGCACCCAATTCCATTTATTTGCTACACCTATTTGTTTCGATCAATCTGAAATAATAATTTGACTCTTATTCTTATGTCTTAGGGTTCTAATTACTAGTTACTAGATTTTTTCTGGTGTTCAATAAAAATATCTGTATCTGTCAAAAGAAATAAATCAATAAAGGAAAAACGATAGGTATTTCTATTAATAAATAATAAAAAAAAATTATTAGTAAACATTCCGAAGAAGTAATTGATTGAACCATCAACAGGAGTTTCATGGGCACTTCTCGGAGTTCGAAAAGGAAGAGTAAACCTTCAGTTAACGCCTAGAACCATGATATGAAATGTGAGTCGAAAAAGCCTAAATAAAATTTATAAAATTAGAAAGCAGTCGGTAAATGTGCGATATGCCACTCGCCTGAGGGAAGATCCTCCTCTCTATATTATCTCGTTAGACAACGGCTATGTTTATGCACTTTCTCATAGAAAGTGCGTATACACTTAACAAAACTACTTCTTCTTTGAATTCTTTGAACAGTAAACAGGGAAACAAATAAAATAATAATAAAAAGGTCGGGTTTTCCTTAGTATCCAGCTAGAAGCCTGGTAAGAGCTCCTCGATTGAAATAAAAAATTTAGGAAAAATTGGATTTGGATTGGACTCAATTTCCTATTATTTAGATCCCTTTACGAAATACAAACTTTACGAAATACAAAGATAGGAGAAATATCTCTTTAATTGAAGAGTATGATTCATATAATACATTACTTCATCCGAATCCAATGGAATTAAAAATGAAGATCTTTTTTTTTTTTCGTTTGAAATAGTTAAAAACCCGTTGCAGAACGATCTATAAAACAGTTGATACAGTTTGATTCCCCAACTCAATTAGTAATACCCCTAGAGTCCACTTCTTCCCCACACTACGAGCGAAAGGGAAAATGTAAAGACTACCATTAAAGCAGCCCAAGCGAGACTTACTATATCCATGTGAATTCTGTCCCCTTATTTCTATAACTATGAAGGAGTTATTCCATCATTCCTCACTAATAATAATAATAGTATAGTGGAATCGGGGGCGCAGAGTCAAAAGGGGATTCTGATCGAACACTATTGATAAACCAATTCAAAAAATCCACTTATTTTTTATATTATAAATATAAATTCGTATATGATGATTTGCAATCAGGAAAAATGAAGCATAAGCAAAATACATAGTAACATCTCGGGGAAATGCTCCTAATGGACCGCATAGGAATAATAAGTTTTGTTGATCCTCATAAGTCAAACTAAATAAGTAAAAAAAGCGGATAATCCTTATCTAAAATCCCATTTGATAGAATTCGTACCCTTTCCGTTTTTCTCTGTGAAAGAATAGGGAGACTGTAGAAGTATATTGGGGTTGACGAAAAGAAATAGTTTCTCTTTTTCTTTTGCCCTTTACTAGAATTTAAATTCAAAGTGAATTATCCATCCAATCGAATATTGATTGGATACCTGAGGACTGAGAAGTTTTTGGGAGTCCGTCGTATATGTCGTATATGTATATAAAGTATCTTCTGTCCCCCCACCACTATTGGAATTAAATTTTATTTCCTATCCAGGCTCTCCAATCCAATTGGAGGTCCAGCCATTCGGCACTAGATTAGTAGTACAGCGATTAGTGATTAGTGGAATCCCGAAGTCTTGATAACCCGTCTACCATTAGACATTAGAATATTTCTAGAATATTTCCTTAAATCCTAGATACGAGGATTTACAGAAAAACCCCACCCGAGCCGGATGCTTCGAATCAAACAAATATCAACGGTCCGCTTCTGCTCGGAAATACTTCGGCGAGTTATATCAGCAGACCAGAAGAAGATATTTCGAGTCTTTTGTTTTGTTGATCAGGCGACACCCGGATTTGAACTGGGGAAAAAGGATTTGCAGTCCCCCGCCTTACCACTCGGCCATGCCGCCAAAATGATAGAAAATCTATGACACAGTACGGAACTTTCTTTTATTGGATTTTCACCTTGAGTTCCCTTTTTCTTAACTTCTAACCCTTTTCTTTCCTAATTATAAAAAAAATCCTCCGCGCCTTTTGATTGTATTGGATTCACCCATCCCAAAATAGCCAACTTCTCGCACTTTCTATTGAA